TTCGTCGAAACATAATCAAAGGCTCTATGCGTGCTCAACGACGTAAAACGGTTATTTGGAAACTATTTCAAGCAAATGTGCACTCCCCTCTTTTTTTGAATAGAATAACCAAACCTTCATTGTTTTCTTTTGATATACCTGTACTGACGAAATTCATTTTTCAAAATTGGATCCATAAAAAGGCAGGTGTAGATTATACAGAAGAACAAACAAAAAGAAGAGTGAAAAAGGACAAGAATAAAACTAAAAAAGAGGAGAACAAAAGAAAAGAAAAAGCACGGCTAGAGATAGCAGAAGCGTGGGATACTGTTCCGTTTGCACAAGTAATAAGAGGTTCCATGTTAATAACTCAATCGATCCTTAGAAAATATATTCTATTACCTTCATTGATAATAGCTAAAAATATTGGCCGGATTTTATTATTGCAGCGGACTGAGTGGTCTGAAGATTTCCAAGAATGGAATCGAGAAATACATGTTAAATGTACCTATAATGGTGTTCAATTATCAGAAAGAGAATTTCCGAAAAATTGGTTAAGAGACGGTATTCAGATAAAAATCCTATTTCCTTTCTGTATGAAACCTTGGCATAAATCTAAGATGGGATTTTATTACAGAGATCTAATAAAAAATAAAAGAAAAAAAAAAGATTTTTGTTTTTTAACAGTTTGGGGAATGGAAGCCGAACTTCCTTTTGGTACTCCCCGAAAGGGTCCCTCCTTTTTTGAGCCTATTTTAAAAGAACTCAAAAACAAAATTGGAAAATTTAAAAAAAAGTATTTTCTCATCCTAATAGTTTTAGAAAGACGAACAAAATTACTTCTAAAGGTTTCAAACGAAACCAAAGGAGCAGTTGTCAAAAGCTTTGAATTTTTTAAAAAAACAATAAAAGTACTTTCAAAAGTAAATCCAATTCGATTATTTAGATTGAGAGAAGTAGAAGTATATAAATCGAGTGAGACTAAAAAAGAAAAAAATGATAGAATCAACAATCAGATAATTTATGAATCATTTACTCAAATTCCATTTCCAGATTGGACAAATTTTTCGGTAAGAGAAAAAAAAATAAAGGAGTTTACTAATAAAACAAATACAATCAGGCATCAAATCGAAAGAATGATAAGGGAGAAGGAAAAAGTCACTCCAGGAACAAATATTAGTTCTAACAAAACAAATTCTATAGTAAAAAGACGAAATGCTCGATTAATCTGTAAATTCTATTATTTTATAAAAATTTTCATTGAAAGAATATACATAGATATATTTATATGTATCATTAATATTCCCAAAGTCATTACACAACTTTTTCTCGAATCAACAAAAAAAATTCTTGATAAATACATTTCCAATAATGAAACAAATCAAAAAAGAATTCAAATTAATAAAACAAATCAAAATAGAATTAACTTTAGTTCGACTATAAAAAAGTCACTTTATCCTTATACTAATAATATTAGTAATAGTAAAATTAAAATTAATTCACATATTTTTTATGAATTATCCTCCTTGTCACAAGCCTATGTATTTTACAAATTATCACAAACCAAAGTTACTAACTTGTATGAATTAAGACCTGTTATTCAATATGACGGACACGCTTTTTTTCTTAAGACTAAAATAAAGGACTCTTTTGGAACACAAGGAATATTTCATTCAGAATTTAGACATAATCCATTTCATAATTATGGAATGAATCAATGGAAAAACTGGTTAAAGGGTTATTATCAATACAATTTATCTCAGATTAGTTGGTCTAGATTAATCCCACAAAAATGGCGAAATAGAGTCAATCTACATAGTACGGCTCAAAATAAAGATTTAAACAAATTTCATTTATATGAAAAAAAAAAATTTCTTTATTACAAAAAACAAAAAGAGAATTTTACAAAATACTATAAATATAATCTTTTATCATATAAATCTATTAATTCGGAAAAAAATAAGAGGAACTCATATATTTACAGATCACCAGTTCGGTTAAATAAGAGCCAAGAGATTTCTTATAATACGCATAAACACAAAGTTTTTAACATGCTGAGGAGTCTTCCTACCAATAATTATCTAGGAAAAAACAATTCCAATTCTATAGATATGGGAAAAAATCCAGATAGAAAATATTTTTTTGATTGGATAGAAATGACTGAAGAAATACTAAATCCTTACATGTCGAATCTGGAGCGTTGGTTCTTCTCCGAATTTGTTCTACTTTATAATGCATATAAAATGAAACCTTGGATTATACCAAGAAAATTACTTCTTTTAAATTTAAATGGGAATCTAAATAAAAATGTTAGTAAAAATAAAAACATCAATGGAAAGCAGAAAGACATTTTTTTTATACCACCGAGTGAGGAAAAATCCTTTGAATTAAGGAATCAAAAAAATCAAGAAGAAAAAGAACTCGCAAGTCAAGGGAATCCTCGATCCGTTCTCTCAAACCAACAAAAAAATATTGAAGAGGATTATGCGGGATCAGGCATGAAAAAAGGTAAAAATAAAAAAGAATCCAAGAGCAACACAGAAGCAAAACTAGACTTCTTTCTGAAACGTTATTTGCTTTTTCAATTGAGATGGGACAATGCTTTGAATCAAAGAATGATCAATAATATCAAAGTATATTGTCTCTTGCTTAGACTGATAAATCCACGAAAAATTATTATATCCTCGATTCAAAGGAGAGAAATTAGTCTGGATATAATGCTGATTAAAAAAAATGTAATTCTTACAGAATTGATGAAAAGAGGGGTATTGACTATCGAACCTGTCCGTTTATTTGTAAATGTAAATAATGACGGGCAATTTATTATATATCAGACCGTCGCTATTTCATTGGTTCATAAAAATAAGCACAAAACTTATCAAAGGTATCAAGAACAAAGATATGCTGCTAAGAAAAATCTTGATGAATCCATTTCACGATATCAAAGACTAATTGGAACCAGGGACAAAACTCGTTATAATTTGCTTGTGCCTGAATATATTTTATCGAACAAACGTCGTAGAGAATTGAGAATTCTAATTTGTTTCAATTCAAAGAATAGGAATGATATGAATAAAAATACAGTATTTTCCAACGATAACAATGTAAAAGTAAAAAACGGGAATCCTTTTTTGCATGAAAGTAACCATTTTGATAAAAAAAAATTAATTAAATTAAAGTTCTTTCTTTGGCCTAATTATCGATTAGAAGATTTAGCTTGTATGAATCGCTATTGGTTTGATACCAATAACGGCAGTCGTTTCAGTATATTAAGGATACATATGTATCCACTGTTTAAAATCCGTTGACGATATATTTTTTCTACATATCATGTACCATATATGGTACATGAAAGCAAACAGATGTACACATGTAGATGCATACATGCCTTACCTTATTACATCCCATTTGAATATTCCATATTACGTCAATGACGTATCAAGTCGATCTAGAAATGAATCAACAGAATCCTTAATCTTGCATCTAAATTATTCCCTTTTGTGAGGACAAAAATTACTATATCTTTGTATCCCTATCTGAATAAAATTCCAAATTTGATTGACTTTTGATTCCTTTTAATCGATAAAATTAGGAGTTCCTAACGAAATTAAGATTATTGGTATATACCACATGAAAATTATTGGCATTATTATTACTGATCATTAAAATGCATATTGTATTTGTAAAAAAAAAAGGGGGAAGGTCCTTTTATGGTATATGGTAAAAAAATCATTCATGTTGGTTAGTTCACAAGAAGAAAACAAAGAAAACAGAGGATCTGTTGAATTTCAAGTATTTAGTTTCACCACTAAGATACGAAGATTAACTTTCCATTTAGAATTGCACAAAAAGGACTATTCATCTCAGAGGGGTTTGCGGAAAATTTTGGGAAAACGCCAACGGCTGCTGGCTTATTTGTCAAAAAAAAATGGAATACGCTCTAAAGAATTAATCAATCGGTTGGATATTCGAGAGACAAAAAATCGTTAATTTGAGGAATTCTTTTTAATTATTTAACTTCAAATTTTATTTGATGAACTTCTTTTCACTTTCAACAATTCATGGAAGAATGAATCCGAACAAAACTTATGACTGCACAGATTACAAGAAAAGACCTCATGATAGTCAATATGGGCCCTCATCACCCATCAATGCATGGTGTTCTTCGACTCATCCTTACTCTAGATGGTGAAGATGTTATTGACTGTGAACCAATACTGGGTTATTTACACAGGGGAATGGAAAAAATTGCGGAAAACCGAACAATTTTGCAATATTTACCTTATGTAACACGTTGGGATTATTTAGCTACTATGTTCACAGAAGCAATAACCGTAAATGCACCAGAACAATTAGGCAATATTCAAGTTCCTAAAAGGGCCAGTTATATCCGAGTCATTATGTTGGAGTTGAGTCGTATAGCTTCCCACTTATTATGGCTTGGCCCATTTATGGCAGATATTGGCGCACAAACCCCCTTCTTTTATATTTTTCGAGAAAGAGAGTTGATATACGACCTATTCGAAGCTGCCACTGGTATGCGGATGATGCATAATTATTTTCGTATCGGAGGAGTAGCTGCTGATCTACCCCATGGATGGATAGATAAATGTTTGGATTTTTCCGATTATTTTTTAACGAGGGTTGCTGAATATCAAAAGCTTATTACACGGAATCCCATTTTTTTAGAACGAGTTGAAGGAGTTGGCATTATTGGAAGAGAGGAAGCAATAAACTGGGGTTTATCGGGACCAATGCTACGAGCTTCTGGAATACAATGGGATCTTCGTAAAATTGATCATTATGAATGTTACGACGAATTTGATTGGAGGGTTCAATGGCAAAAAGAAGGGGATTCTTTAGCTCGTTATTTAGTACGAATAAGTGAAATGACCGAATCCGTAAAAGTTATTCAACAGGCTCTGGAAGGGATTCCAGGGGGACCCTATGAGAATTTCGAAATCCGACGTTTTGATAAAGTAAGGGATCCAGAATGGAATGATTTTGAATATAGATTCATT